CCACCAAGATAATTGGGAATTGGGAAAACTTAAAGAAGAGAAAAATGAAAAAACTTATTTCTGGTTAAACTAAAATTTATAAAATAAAAAAATTAATAAAAAGATCGATACATAAGATAAATACAAGAATAGATAAGACGAGACTCGCCCACCTCCCATATATTTAATCCCTTCCCCTATAAAGAAACTGGCAACGCCGACCCCATTTGTAATTCCATCAATTATATGTCTATCAAAAAACTGAATTAGTTCGGCTAACCTTCTTATACCCACAGTAAAAATCTTAGTATAAAAAATATCTATGTAACCGCGATTATATGACCAATTGTATATCAAATTTTTGACTTGGTCCAAGAGAATCCTCTTGGGTCCCTTCTTTACAAATGAATTGACTAAGTCCAAATTCTGAAGAGATGAATAAACGGATCCATATAAAATAGATGCTATAAATAATCCAAAAAGGGCTATACTTACCGAAAAAATTGCATTTTTCAAAAAATCATACCAATCCGAGGAATCATTCGAATTTGGATGGAAAAAATTTGTAGACGGAGTTAACCATTTCGATAATAGATCAAAATCTATTACTCCTTGATCAAAATTAATTCCGATTGATCCAACGAATAAAGTAAATAGCACCAATACAAGCAGAGGAAATAACATAGTATTGTCCGACTCGTGAGGATAGGTGTAAGTGTATTTATTTCTAAAGTAAGTACTAAAGTATCGTATTCTATTTTTTACATTATCATCGATTTGATATGTATCTTTTGAAAAAAAGGAGACCTTATTATTCTTATTCGTTGTTGATAAAGTTGATAAAAGTAAATTTCTATTGACTGCTTTAGGTACTTCTTTTCCCCATAAAGATATTGAATAGAAAGAACTGTTTTTAGTGGTACTGTAATTTTGAAAATGGATGCGTAAATGTCCATCAAAGGTAAGTAAATACATCCGAAACATATAAAATGCAGTTAATCCTGTTGTGAAGGAAGCGATTATTGCAAAAATTGGTGAATACAACCAACTATCATTAAGAATTTCATCTTTGGACCAAAAACAAGCAAGAGGTGGAATACCACAAAGAGAGAGCGTACCTAATAAAAAAGTAATTCTTGTAATTGGAACATATTTTGTTAAACCGCCCATAAGAACCATATTTTGACTTTTATCCGGCGAATATCCAACAATAGGTTCCATTGAATGAATAATAGATCCAGATCCCAAAAACAATAAAGCTTTCGAATAGGCATGAGTGATCAAATGGAATAAGGCGGCTCGATAAGAACCTATACCCAGAGCTAACATAATATAACCCAATTGAGACATTGTAGAATAAGCTAAACTTCTTTTAATGTCTCTTTGAGCAAGAGCCAAAGTAGCTCCTAATAGTACTGTTATTACGCCTATTAAAGAAATGAGATTCATTATGTAAGGTATAACTATGAAAAGAGGAAGAAGCCGAGCTACAAGAAAAATTCCCGCAGCTACCATAGTAGCAGCATGTATAAGAGCCGAAATGGGAGTGGGTCCTTCCATAGCATCAGGTAACCATATGTGAAGGGGGAATTGCGCAGATTTAGCAACTCCACCGACGAATAAAAAAGAAGCACACAGAGTAGCAAATAAAGAATCTACTCCATTATTATGAACCAAGTTATTAACTATTTCGAACAAATCCCGAAATTCTAAACTACCAGTTATCCAATAAAGTCCTAAAATTCCTAATAATAAACCAAAATCTCCTATACGATTGGTTACAAAAGCCTTTTGACAAGCACTTGCTGCAATCGGTCGTGTGAACCAAAAACCTATTAGTAAATACGAACACATTCCTACAAGTTCCCAAAAAATATAAATTTGTATCAAATTGGAACTAGTAACCAATCCCAACATAGAAGTATTGAAAAAACTCATATAAGCAAAAAATCTCAAATATCCTTGATCATGAGACATATAATTGTCACTATAAATAAGAACCATGATTCCAACAGTAGTAATTAATATTGACATAATAGAAGTAAGTGGATCGATCAAGTGTCCGAACTCTAAAGAAAAATCATTATTGACGGTCCAAGACCATAGATATTGATAGATAAAATTTCCATTTATTTGCTGAATAGACAGATTGGCCGAAAACACCATAGCTATACTTAGCATCAAAATACTCGGAAAAGACCACATACGACGAATATTTTTGGTTGCTGCGGGAATAAGCAGAAGTCCAAATCCTATTAACATTGTAACTGGAAATGGAAGAAAAGGTATTATCCATGCATATTTATATGTATGTTCCATAAAAAAAAACAAATTTTCATTTTTTTTTTTTCTTATAATTGTAATTGTTTCCGATTCACCAATTCTTATCGCTTTTGAAAGGAACAATAATAAAATCAACAAAAAAAGATATAAAAACCTCAAATATTTTTTGATTTTTAATTATTCTGACTTTTGTTAGATCTTAGATATTGGAAATATTCAAAAAGTTACACAATTGGTTGGTCAAATGATGTGACCAAACAGTTAGGTAAGAGTAATTACTTAGTTATTAACTTTATTAACTAAAGAAAGTATTTATTAAAATGGGAAATGTGAGATTTTGAATCATTCTACGACTATACTACTATTCCATTTTAGCAATATGTAACCATATCATATACTATAGTCTATAGTATAGTTAAGTAAAAACAATTATACCAAAACAGTAGAATATGGATCATAGTATGCATCAATAAATCGACTCAAAAAAGAAAGACCTAGTTATTCTAGTACATTTATTTGTAGTAATTACCTAATTTTTTGCGGAACTAATTGATTGGGTTCCAATCCAATAAGAAAGTTCTTATAATACTCCTTACTTCGTATAGAACTGAAATAAAAAATAATAAAAAATGGAAGTTCCTCTTCTTAGGTAACGGAATGTCTTGTTTAACATATTAACTACTGCCAGTTGTAGTTAAAGTTTGAACTTAAATTATAGACATGGCACTATGAGCTTATTCAATTCCAACTAATATAATAGTCATAAAAATTTCTTTTCGAATTTTACTTTTCTTTTTTCCATTTTTTCCCCAGTAGATTATATATGTATATGTGACATACGTGTATATTATATATTTTTATATAAATAATATATTTTTATTGTATGTTATGAAAGAAAAAACTATTATCGACGGAATTAAGTACAGAAAATGCCTAAAAAGAACGATTCATTTTGAGCAATACATGTCTTTCACATACAACAATAAAAATGAGTAACTCTTTTTTTTTGAATGGCAGTTCCAAAAAAACGTACTTCTATATCAAAAAAACGTATTCGTAGAAATATTTGGAAGAAAAAGGGAAATTTAGCTGCAATAAAAGCTTTTTCTTTAGCAAAGTCAGTTTCTACCGGAGATTCAAAAAGTTTTTTTGTGCAACAAACAACAGGTAAGAAAATCTTGGAATAATCTGAATTTTCATGGCTATAAGAACTTCTAATTTTAGAATATGAATAATTCCCATTAACTAGTGTATTGAAGATTAGTTAGAACTAGTGGCTATGATATGTAGAATAAGAATTCCTCTGTACGCCAGGTCTAGTTCTAAGTATTATTATTTTTTTCATTCTTGTTTTTATTTTATTAATTATTAGATTTAATATTTTCGTGAGATGGGTTTTTTCCTATGAATTTTCTTTTCACAATAGAAAAATCTTTGTTCATTCTATTTTTCTATTGTGAAAAGAAAATTCAATTAAAATTGTGATGAAACTCTTTTTTTTTTTTCATTTATCTTATCTGATTTCGCGGATTCAAAATAAATAAAATAAAGAAAAAAATAGAAAAAGGGGACAATTCTTACTCGACGGAAAACAAAACTTTCAAGTTTCAAGTGTTTCGGAATAACTTAGTATATAAATAGTACGTAAAAGTTGATTGTTAAAATGGAACTTATGACGATACGAACTAAGAATTTTTGATGAAAATTCAAAGATGAATTTTAAAGAGCTCTTATTCATCAGTTCTAATGTTTCTTAAACTATATTGAATCCTTGAATCTAGATCTAGACGATTCAACATGAATTGACTATTATTATTTCAAGTAAGCCGCTATGGTGAAATCGGTAGACACGCTGCTCTTAGGAAGCAGTGCTAGAGCATCTCGGTTCGAGTCCGAGTGGCGGCATACTCTAAAAGAGATACAATGGATCCTATAATGTATTTAATTCCCGATTTCAATTCTGTAATGGGACCCCTTTTATGTATGATATTTGTGACTTTAGAACATATATTAACTCATCTCTCTTTTTCGATCATTTCAATTGTGATTACGATTCATTTAATGACCCTATTAATCCACGAAATCAGGGGGTTACGTGATTCATCAGAAAAGGGAATGATAGCTACTTTTTTCTCTATAACAGGATTATTAGTTATTCGTTGGATTTCTTCAAGACATTTTCCATTAAGTAATTTATACGAGTCATTAATCTTCCTTTCGTGGAGTTTTTCCATTATTCATATGATTTCCAAGATATGGAATCATAAAAATGATTTCAGCGCAATAACCGCCCCAAGTGCTATTTTTACCCAAGGTTTCGCCACATCGGGTCTTTCAAGTGAAATGCATCAATCGTCAATATTAGTACCTGCTCTACAATCTCAGTGGTTAATGATGCACGTAAGTATGATGTTATTGAGTTATGCAGCTCTTTTATGTGGGTCGTTATTATCAGTTGCTTTTCTAGTCATTACATTTCGAAAAAACATCGATATTTTTTGTAAAAACAAAATTTTCTTAATTAAGTCATTTTTCTTTGGCAAGATCGAATACGGGAACGAAAAAAAAAGTGTTTTTAATAAACACACTTCTCTTCTTTCATTCCGAAATTATTACAAATATCAATTAACTCAAGGTTTGGATTATTGGGGTTATCGTGTCATTAGTTTAGGATTTACCTTTTTAACCATAGGTATTCTTTCTGGAGCAGTATGGGCTAACGAAGCGTGGGGATCTTATTGGAATTGGGACCCCAAAGAAACTTGGGCATTTATTACTTGGATCATATTCGCGATTTATTCACATACTAGAACAAATCAAAGTTTGCAAGGTACAAATTCGGCACTTGTAGCTTCTATAGGATTTCTTATAATTTGGATATGCTATTTTGGGATCAATCTATTAGGAATAGGTCTACATAGTTATGGTTCATTCACATTAACATCTAATTGAATAAAGGAATACATAAGAACATCGATAACGAAAATTTGTGCGAGTTTTTGAGAACCCTTTGAATCATTTGAATCACAAGGAATCATATTCAAAGGGTTCTCAAAAACTCGGAATACATCTTATTACAATTCTAATTCACTTTTTTTTTTGCGTTGTACATCAAATGATTTCAAAAATATGAAAAAAAAAAGATTCTAAGACTTTGCTTTCTGTCTCATTAATGAAAACTATCTATGAAAATAATTAGATAGGATAACTTGTACCTTGTCAACTGACAGCGAGAGAACGAAATCGGGATAAATACCAATCCCTATTACGGGTAAAAAGATACAGATCGAAACAAATAGTTCTCGCGGTCCAGAATCCACAAAATTGGAGTTTAGAACATTGAATAGTTTGTATCCGTAGAACATCTGACGTAACATAGATAATAAATAAATAGGAGTTAATATCATTCCAATTGCCATTACAAAGATAATTAGCATTTTGGACATTAAAAGATATTTTGGGCTCGTAATCATTCCCAAAAATACTACTAATTCCGCAACAAAACCACTCATTCCTGGCAATGCAAGAGAAGCCATCGAGAAACTACTAAACATGGTAAATATTTTTGGCATTGGGATGGATATCCCCCCCATTTCGTCGAGATAAACAAGACGTGTTCTATCACAACTCGTTCCTACCAAGAAAAAAAGTGCAGCACCAATCAATCCATGAGAGAGTATTTGTAAAATGGCCCCGTTCAGTCCCATGTCAGTTATAGAACCAATTCCTATAATTATGAAACCCATGTGAGATACGGAAGAATAGGCTATTCTCTTTTTTAAATTGCGTTGACCAAGAGAGGTTGAAGCTGCATAGATTATTTGTATTGTCCCTACTATCACCAACCAGGGAGAAAATATAGAATGGGCGTGCGGTAATAATTCCATATTGATCCGAATCAATCCATATGCTCCCATTTTTAATAAGATTCCGGCTAGAAGCATACATGTACTGTAATGCGCTTCTCCATGAGTATCTGGTAGCCATGTATGTAGGGGTATAATCGGCGATTTGACAGCATAAGCAATAAGGAAGCCAAAATAGAATATTATTTCTAATGTCACAGGATATGACTGATTAGCTAATCTTTCAAAATCCAATGTCGGTTCGTTGGAACCATATAAACCCATACCTAGAACTCCTATTAAGAGAAAAATGGAACCTCCCGCTGTGTACAAAATAAACTTTGTAGCCGAGTACAAACGTTTCTTTCCTCCCCACATGGATAAAAGTAAGTAAACAGGAATTAATTCTAACTCCCACATGATGAAAAAAAGTAAAAGGTCTCGAGAAGAAAATAATCCTATTTGACCACTGTACATTGCTAACATCAGGAAATAGAACAATCGCGAATTTCGAGTAACAGGCCAAGCTGCTAAAGTCGCTAAAGTAGTGATAAATCCTGTCAGTAAAATAGGTCCTATGGAAAGTCCGTCGATTCCCAGTCTCCAGTGAAAATCAAAAATATTTATCCATTTAAAGTCCTCCTCCAGTTGAATTAATGGATCGTCCAATTGGAAATGATAACAGAACACATAGGTTGTTAGAAGGAGCTCTAATAAACATATACATATAGTATACCACCGAAATACCTTATTCCCCTTATGAGGGAGAAAAAAAATGGAAGAACCCGCGAATATCGGCAAAACTACAAGTATTGTTAACCAAGGGAAATAACTCGTGATAAAGACAAGATGCGTTTTGACCAAAAAACCCGTGCTCGAAATAATATATTTTCTCGAGTACGGGTTTTTCTCGGTAAAAAGGAATCAAATGATTCAAGTGGAGTTTTTTATATTATAACGTATCAATAAGATAGACCCATGCTGCGAGTTGTTTCATGCCATAAATAAACACGAACACTCAAAAAATCTGTTGGACAAGCGGATTCACATCTCTTACAACCTACACAGTCCTCGGTTCTTGGCGCGGAAGCAATTTGCTTAGCTTTACATCCGTCCCAAGGTATCATTTCCAATACATCTGTGGGGCAGGCTCGTACACATTGAGTACACCCTATACATGTATCATAAATTTTTACTGAATGTGACATTGGGTCTATAAATTCCAGTTTTGAACATAAAAAATTTTCGATCTGGTAAAGTAAAATCGGTAATAAACGAATTATATATTTATATTGTAGGCACCAGACGAATCAATGATTTATCAAAAAAATCTTAACTTTAGAATCAATAGATTTCTAAATCTGTTCGTGAGAAAGGGCCAAGAAACTTTGATTTCCGTTTCAACAACCATGATCATACGAGTCACGCATGTGACTTCACATTGGCCAACAGATTGTCAATATTTCAATAGTAATATATAGTAATATTCCTATATATATATAGGAATATTACTATATAAAAAATATATAAAAAAAAAAAAATTATATCATTTTCAATTTGTATAATTTGTATATATATTATGTCTTTATTTATATGATATACTAATTATTGACTAATTATTCAACAAATTCGATTGATTGATACGAGTTGATTTTCTGTTACGATAGATGGGCGAAACAATAGCTAGCCCAATAGCTGCTTCCGCGGCCGCAATGGCTATAACAAAGATTGAGAAAATGTCTCCTTTTAATTGGCGACTATCAAATATATCTGAAAATGTTACGAGATTAATATTAACCGAATTTAGTATAAGCTCAAGACACATAAGTGCTCTAACCATGTTTCGACTTGTGATCAGTCCATAGATACCGATAGAAAATAAATAGACGCTCAGAAAAAGTACATATTCGAACATCATCGACTAACTCCTCATCAACAATCTCGATTCATTTCAATATGAACAACAATTCAACCAATTTGGTTGACTAGAATCGAGCAATTACAGAAAAAAGAGGGTATTAGCAGTAAATTAAACTAAATTTCCTTTTTCATTTGATTTAGAATTTCTAATAATTTTGTTAATTCTAAGTATTTATTATTGACGAGCCATAGTAATGGCACCTATTAAAGAAACTAAAAGAATTATAGAAATAAGTTCAAACGGAAGATAAAAATCTGTTGATAAATGAATTCCTATTTGTTGAACGTTACTTATAAGGTCCTGTTCTAGAATCTGGTTTTTTCTTGTAGTCCAAATAATTCCGTACCAGGACGTATCTAAGATAGTAGTAATTAGTGAAAAAAGAATACTTGTACAAACCAGTGAAGTGATCCCATCTCCTACAGTCCAAAGATAGGAATCGTTGGAATATTCTGAACCATTCATGAACATAACAGCAAATATGATTAAGACATTTATGGCTCCCACATAAATAAGGAGTTGTGCGGCAGCTACAAAATAGGAGTTCGATGGAATATAGAATAAAGATATACAAACAAGAACCAATCCCAACGAAAAGGCAGAATAAATTGGATTGGTAAATAATACTACTCCTAGACTTCCTAATATAAGAAATGATCCCAGAAATACTACAAGTATATCGTGTATTGGTCCAGGTAAATCCATTATGTATAACAGATAAATAAGTCGAAATATTTCATGACCTTACTAAATAGTCCAGGAAAAATAAGGGTAACACCCTTATTTTTTTTCTTTATATGATAGGTTCCTAATTGAATTAAATCTTAATATGGATTAATGTAGATATAGATAAAGTTATTAAAGTTATTGGCCAATCCTACTTTTTTATCTGAAAGAAAAAAGAAAAGATTGGAATTTTCTATTTCGAAATCATCACGAAAACATATTCTTGGTTTAAATCAAAGAGTAATTCTCAACAATCAATAGTTATTATTTATAGTTATTATTTGTAGTTTCTGAGCAATCAAAATAAAAGAGGCTTGGACCCTTTATAGCAAAAAAAAATCTTAGTAATCGGTAATCGTTCTTGAATCAAGGGGTTTATCTTTGTCTATTTTGATTTGGGTCGAATTCATAACTGTTTGAATTGTGTAATCTCCAATTATTGACATTGGCAACCGACCCAATGCAATTTGATTATAATTCAATTCGTGGCGATCATAAGTAGAAAGTTCATACTCTTCAGTCATCGATAAACAGTTTGTTGGACAATACTCGACGCAGTTACCACAAAATATACAGACCCCAAAATCAATACTATAATTAAGCAATTGTTTCTTTTTAATAGATTTTTCAAATCTCCAATCAACAACGGGTAGATCTATGGGACATACACGAACACATACTTCACAAGCAATACATTTATCAAATTCAAAGTGTATTCGACCTCGGAAACGCTCTGATGTGATCGATTTTTCATAAGGATATTGAATAGTTACAGGTAAACGATTTGTATGGGATAAGGTAATTATGAAACTTTGACCAATGTACCTTGCAGCTCGTATTGTTTGTTGACCATAATTTATGAACCCGGTCACCATAGGGAACATATTGTGGATCTCCGTGAATAAATTGATGTTTCTTTCTCTTGTTTAAGATTGGTTATGAATCTAAAATATCGTTATTCTCTTCTTTTATTTATATTATTTATAGTGAAACAAGTTGGGAAGAAGTTGTCAATAATAGATTACCCAGGGAAATAGGTAACAGAAATTTCCATCCAAGATTTAATAGCTGATCCATTCTCATCCTCGGTAAAGTCCATCTTGCTGTGATAGGAATGAACAGAAACAAATAAGCTTTAACTAATGTAATAAATATACCAATTGTCATTCCAAAGACTCCGGCCATTTTATTTATTCCGAAAAGTTCAGGAATAGATATGTACGGAATAGAGACATTCCACCCACCTAAGTAAAGAACTGTTATAAATAATGAAGAAACTAATAAATTTAGGTAAGAAGCAAGGTAAAATAAAGCGTATTTGATACCTGAATATTCTGTTTGATAACCTGCTACTAATTCCTCCTCTGCTTCTGGTAAATCAAAGGGTAATCTCTCACATTCTGCTAGAGAAGAAATTAGAAAAACTACAAACCCTATAGGCTGACGCCACAGATTCCACCCCCAAAAACCGTATTTTGACTGTGCCTCAACTATATCAACTGTACTTAAACTGTTAGATAATCATAGTCGATAATAACATCACTGTTCATATCGCTATTTCAAAACCGTACATGAGACCTCAGTTTCATACGGCTCCTCTACGGCCACAAATAAATGTAAGGACTTGTTTGGTAGTATCGTCATCTTTATTTATATAGTAAATATACACCGGGAGTCCCAAATTAGACCAATGAAATTCCGTCTGCTAGAATAAAAAGGCGCTTCTGAATTGATCTTATCCATTAGAATTTCAATTTATCTTTGTTTGGTAATAACTTAATCCTTTAATAAAATACTCGTTATATCAATAAATATGTTCTATCAATAACTATAACTATAAAGAATTAGAACGAATTGGGCATTAATTCCAAATTTTATTTATGATAAGAATTCTATATGTATAGATTATAGATATGGATGGGGAAAAGAAATAAAAAAGATCTTTATTTTTTATTTCTTATTTATTCATTTTATTTTTTTTGCATCCCATTTCTTTTGTTCCTGTTCTTCTTTCTCAGAGGAAGGGGTACTCTGAAAAAAAAAAGAAATATAAATAAAGGATTAATTCGTTTTTGATAGTCATTTCTTTAATCAGTGAATAAGAGCATACTCTAGATCGGAATCGTGGGGAAGTACTGCTTGGTCATTTCTACCAACTTAAAGTCCTCATTATGATTCGTTTTATCCAAAGTTTTATGCAAAAATACCTTTTTTTGATACCTTACATTATCTCCATTACTAATCTTTTGTGTACCTTGGTGTTCCTAACTGTCCACTGATTTTTGATTGATCCCCGGTATGGTAATACATATAAGACAGTAGTAGAAACCCCATACGGTCGATCTTTTGTACCCGCTTCAAGATATGATAATTAGTCAAAGAATCTTAATCTTGGGGTAAACAGTTTACACTGCTTGTGTTTATTATTCTTGTACATAGGGAATGAGATTTTACCTTCTTACTGCAAATTTATAAGCAGTTTTATTTTACTCATATAACTATCTAGTTTAACTCATCGACCCTAATGATGAATAAAAAATGAAAATATCCATTCAATATATTCAACCTCTTTACTTTATTTCTAGCGAGGAGGGAAAATAATCATGTTCCAACGAATCACACGTAGAGATATTGATAACACACATAGAGTTAATGGTATTTCATAGCTAATAGATTGAGCAGCAGCCCTTAGACCACCTGAAAAGGAATATTTATTGTTCGATCCATATCCTGACATAAGAAGTCCAATAGGAGCAATACTTGAAATGGAGATCCATAAAAAAACACCTATACTGAGATCGGCTAAAACAAGGCGAGACCCAAAAGGGATTACTAAATAACTTAGTAGAACTGATATGACCACTATAGATGGCCCCACGCTAAACAAACGAATATCTCCTCTAGATGGGAGGAGGTCCTCTTTAAAAAGTAATTTGGTTCCATCTGCTAGAGCTTGAAGAATTCCTAATGGGCCGGCATATTCAGGCCCAATACGTTGTTGTATTACTGCGGATATTTCTCTTTCTAACCACACAATTACTAGTACCCCTATAGTGATTCCCAATATAAGGGTGAAAATAGGAACAAAGATCCATATCAGTCCATAGACTTCTTTTAAGGATTCCGATCTAGAAAAAGAATTGATAGCTTGTACTTCTACTTCTGTCGTATCAATTATCATTTCAACGATCAACTTCTCCCATAATGATATCGATACTACCTAGTATCGTCATGATATCAGCCAATTTCATTCTTTTAACTAGTTGAGGGAGAATTTGCAAATTGATGAAACCCGGCGGACGAATTTTCCACCTCCAGGGGAAAACACTACTGTCTCCTATCAAAAAAATTCCTAATTCTCCTTTTGGGGCTTCTACTCTTACATAAAGTTCTTGTTTCGACAATTCAAAATTGGGTGAAAGTTTTTTAGTAATAAATCTATATTCAAAATTAGTCCATTCGGAATTTTTTGCTCTATCAAAGCGTCGGACTTCTAAATTTTCATAGGGCCCCCCAGGAATTCCTTCTAGAGCTTGTTGAATAATTTTTATAGATTCCTTCATTTCACCGATTCGTACTAAATAACGAGCTAGTGAATCTCCTTCTTTTTGCCATTGGACTTCCCAATCAAATTTATTGTAACATTCATAACGATCAACTTTACGAAGATCCCATTGGATTCCAGAAGCTCGTAACATCGGTCCTGATAAACCCCAATTTATTGCTTCCTCTCCACCAATAATGCCCACTCCCTCAACCCGTTCCAAAAAAATAGGATTCCGCGTAATAAGCTTTTGATATTCAACAATTCCTGTTAAAAAATAATCGCAGAAATCTAAACATTTATCTATCCATCCATAAGGTAGATCAGCAGCGACTCCCCCAATACGGAAATAATTATGCATCATTCGCATACCCGTAGCAGCTTCAAATAGATCATATAACAATTCCCTTTCTCTGAAAATATAGAAAAAGGGGGTTTGTGCACCGATATCCGCCATAAAAGGTCCAAGCCATAACAAATGAGAAGCTATACGACTCAATTCCAACATAATTACTCTAATGTAACTGGCTCTTTTAGGTACTTGAACACTTTCCAATCGTTCTGGTGCATTTACTGTTATTGCCTCTGTGAACATAGTGGCTAAATAATCCCACCGTGTTACATAAGGCAAATATTGTATAATTGTTCGATTTTCCGCTATTTTTTCCATCCCTCTGTGTAAATAACCCAATATGGGTTCACAGTCAATAACATCTTCACCATCGAGAGTAACGATTAGTCGAAGAACACCATGCATTGATGGGTGGTGAGGGCCCATGTTAACTATCATGAGATCTTTTCTTGTAGCCGGTAAAGTCATATCTTTTCTTCCTTAATTCATTATTCCATGAATTTATCAAAATGAGATTCATCAAAATGAAAAATCTAATAACTACTATTAACTAATAACTAAAGAAAAAAATGCAAACCAATCTTAAAATTAACGGGTTTTTGATTCCCGAATACCCAACTGACTAATTAATTTCTTATAACGTACTCTATTTTTCTTTGACAAATAATCCAGCAGACGTTGACGTTTTCCCAGAATTTTTCGTAGACCCCTTTGCGATAAAAAATCTCTTTTATGTAATTCCAAATGTAAAGTGAGTCTCCGTATCTTATCGGTGAAACTGAATACTTGAAATTCAACAGATCCGCAGTTTTTTTCTTTTTCTTGTCGAATAGCCGAGATGAATGAATTTTTGACCATAAAAAACAATTTTTTTCTTTTCCGTGGATTTTACCGATCAGGAAAAATAATAATTATTATTATACCAGTTATTTGAATCTAGTACACAAAAAATTTAGATTTCTTCATATACACTACTTTATTCATTCTTATTTTATTTAAATTAAATTTATTCTATCCAAATCAAATTGCAAATTTGATTTGGATAGAATAGAAGGGGATGATACATTTATGCATTCACAAACACGAAAGAGAATTCTTTTTTTACCTAACTAAAAAAAAGATTCTATCGATTTCTTCCTAGATCCAATTGATACGTAATTTAATCGGTATCGTGTACCAGAATGTAATATAGCGTATGTGTATATATTTCGGTTTTCTCTACTGAATATGTCATGCGATAGGTATATAGGAAATATTTACTATTAACTAATTTTGAATCGCGGATACATATGTATTCTTGACATACTGAAATGACTGCCGTTATTGGTATCAAACCAATAACGATTCATACAAGCTAAATCTTCTAATCGATAATTGGGCCAAAGAAATAATTTGAATTTAATGAATTTATCTGTTTCCGTATTAAGATGCTTTTCCTCGTTCAAAAATTGTCCACTGTTTTTTATGTTGTTTTGATTGCAAAATATTGGATTTCTATCCACAACATTCCAATTCTGGTTCCGGTAATTGAAACAAATTAGAATTCTCAATTCTCTACGACGTCTGGGAGATAGAATATTTTCAGGAACAAGGAAATAATAATCATTTTTGCTTCTATTCACAAGCATATTGCTGTCTTGTGCAACGGATCCATCAAGATTCTTTTTATCAACATATCTATTTTTTATTATGCATTTTCCATTAGTTTGGTGCTTATTCTTATCAACCAATGAAATACTTATGGTTTGGTATATAATATATTTTCCATCCCTTTTCATAGATAGACGAATTGGCTCGATAATAAATATTCCCCTTTTTATCAATTCTGTAAGAGTTAGGTCTTTCTGAATCAACATTGCATCCAGACGCATCTCTCCTTTTTGAATTGAGGATATAGCAATTTCCCTTGGATCTATCAGTCTAAGTAGAAGACAATATACCTGGATATTACTAATCATTCTTTGATTCAAGGGATCATCCCATCTTAATTGAAAAAGAAAATAATTTTTCAAGAAAAAATTCAGTTCTGCTTCTTTCTTGCTCTTGTATTGTTTTTTCTTTCTATCCTTTTTAATGTTTGTTCCTGTGTAATCTTCTTCAACATCTTTCTTTTTGTTTTGTTTTCGTAGATCTGATACAAGATCCCCTTGGCCTTGTTGTTCATTTTTTTTTTTATTTACGTCGATCTTTTCACTTTGACTAATATTTGCATTTCTATGAAAATGAAAAATAAGTAATTTGATTGGTATGATCCACGGTTTAATCTTATACGTACCAAAAAGTGGCACAAATTCTGGGAAAAACCAGGGTTCTAGATTTGATATGGTACGATATAACCTTTCTTGATTCATTCCCATCCAATCAAAAAAGTATTTTTTTTGAGAATTTTGAGTTTCCGTTTTAGCATTCTTATGAATCTTGGCATCGATATACGTATTGGTCGAGGTTTCAATATCGATATTATTTCTAAGACAAAAATGGAGAATTCTATAATCAAAAAATTTTCTATCCAGATTTTTGTTCGTATCAATAATAGATCCTTTTTCTAGATAATCACTAATAGCTATACTTATCAATCCATAAAATGATTCGGATTCCAGTGTATTTAAATTATATGTAATTTTTTTGTCCTTTACTTGTAACGTTGATCCATAAATATATGAGTCCCTATTATCCCCATAATTTATATATTTATATGATAAAAGATCATATCCATAATGTTTTTTCCATTTTTCTTTTTGACTCATCAACGAATCCACTGCATAGTCATTTTGTTTCATGTAATTAATTAATTGGTCTTTTTTATATAAATCCAATTTCATTGAGTCTTTCTTTTGAATCGTACGACATTGATTGACTCTATTTTGCCATTTTTTCGATACTAAGTGGGCCCACTTGGTCTGAGATAAATTGTATTGATAATGACCCCGTAACCAAATTTTCCATTTATTCATCCCATACTTATGAATTTTTTTATGCCTTGGTTTGGAATTTAATATTCCTTGTGTCGTACAATAATTCTTGATTATATCCCTAAGAAAAGGATGGGTGCCGTGATATTGAAGTACAGATCTCAAATGATAATTGTTAAGTAATTGATTTTGTGATAATTTGTAAAATACATATGCTTGAGACAAAGAAGATAAGTCACAATAAATATTAGAATTTTTATTACTAATATTAGTATTAGAAAACCACTTTTTTATAGTCGAAATAAAGTTCATTGTATTTTGATTTGGTTTCTCAACCCCTTCTTGGCCTGTTTCGTCGTTGTAAATGGATTTATTGATAATTTTTTTTGTTGATTCAAAGAAAAGTTGTGCATTGGTCCTTGGAATCTTAATAATACATAGTAATATATCCATGTATGTTTTTTCAATGAAGGATTTCATAAAATAATGCGATTTACGTATTAATCGGATATTTTTTCTTTTGAATATTTGCCAAATATCCTTTTGTGATTCCGATCTTTTATTTTTATCATCACAAGTTAGAACTATTTTTTTCTTGTCTTTTGTAATTCCTTTTATTTGAGCCTTAATTGTGATTATCTTATTAGCAAGATCCTTCATTTTTGTTTCTATGAGTGAAGAATTTTTATTTACACAATTCGTGGATCGAATTTGAATTATCGATTCTTGGATAATATTATTATTTATATTGGAGTCTTTTCTGTTTTCATTTGTTTCATATACTTTCACCTTTCTCAATTTCAATAAGAAAATGGGGTTTACTTTTTCAAGTTCTTTCATTATTAGGTTTCTAACTAGAACTATTTTGGTGACCCATCTTGTTTTTTCTTTTGAAATCTTTAAAAACAATTTGATTCTTTCTTTGAAAGCCCTTATAACTTGAAAAAAATGCTTTTTCACTTTTATTATTTTTTTTTCGAGTTCTTGAAAAATGGGTTCAAAAAAAGAAGGTCGTTTTCGGGGAGACCCAAAAGGCAGTTCTGCTTCCCTTCCCCAGACTGTTAAAAAACAAAAATTGTCTTTTTTCTCTTTTTTACTCATTTTCTGATCTCTATGATGAGATCGTATTTTAGATCTTCGCCAAGGTTTCAGACAGAAAGGAAATAGAATCTTTATCTGAATACCATCTGTTAACCAGTTTTGAGGAAATTCTGTTTCTGATAATTGAACACCATTATAGGTACATTTAACATGTATTTCTCTATTCCATTCCTTCAAATCCTCGTCCCACTCGGGGAATTGCAATAATAACATACGACCAATATTTTTAGCTATTATCAATAAGGGTAATATAACGTATTTTCTAAGAAAAGATTGGGTTACTAACATTAAACCTCTTATTGCTTGAGTAAATAGAAGGGTATCCCAAGTTTCTGATATTGCTATTCGTTCATTTTCCTCTTCTTTCTCTTCATTTGTTTTCTCTTTTGTTTCTTCCTCCTCAAAATAAGAAATTTGCAATTCTGGGTTTCCCCCTACCCAATTCCTAAAAATGAGATTAATCATTTCAGAGATATCAAAAAATGAAAAACAAAATGTTTTGTCTATTCGATCCAAAAAAAGTGGAGAATGCACGTTTGCTTGAAACATTCCCCAAATAATTGTTTTACGTCTTTGAGCACGCATGGATCCTTTGATTATACCCCGTCGAAAATCTGATTGTTGTGAGTAACGTATCAAAGCCACTTCCTCTTCTTCATCACTAGTGCTAATATAATTATTATTACCACTGGAATTAGTATTCTGATCATCAGTATAAATTACCACACGCTTGCCTTTTCTTGAACGAATTTCAGAATCCTCCGTCGATTCTTCTTCATTTTCTTCTTCCTCTTCTTCCGCATCGTCTGTCAATTTGTATGACCATTGAGAAATCCT